AAGCCATACCTAATCGAAAAAGGATATTATCCAAACGCATTTCAAGTAATTGTAGTAAAACCTGACCCGTTGAGCCTTTTGCTTTTCCCGCGATACGAACGTATTTAAGTAATTGTCGCTCTGTCAGACCATAATGAAAACGCAATTTTTGTTTTTCTTCTAGACGAATACGATATTGAGATCTTTTCCCGGAGCGCGATTGATTTCGAGGATCACTTACAGGTGTAGGCCTTTTACTAGTAAGTCCCGGTAACGCCCCCAGACGGCGTATTTTTTTAAAACGAGGCCCTCGATAACGAGACATAAATACTCCTTTTTTATTGAAATTACATTTTACAGAATAAACCTAAATTAAGACTGAACTAAACGATAAACGAAGCGACATCTACCGAGGTACTGTACTACAAAAAAGAATGAGATGAATTGTATCAATATCCAGACTTTTTTGTATATAGATATAGGGAGTTTGTAGGAGGTTAGGGATACTTTTCCTGATTTGTTCGCTTCGGGGTATAGATATTATTGCTCCAATCAGTTTTTTATTCATAGTTGGAAGTTATTACGCCATAATAAATCAGTGACCAGAAGAGGAAATAAGTCTTTTTAATATTTCTGGATTTCAAGAAGCCATTATTCATCATGTAAAAAAAAATATAGAACTCAAAAAAGAAAAGCCGACTATCGGAATCGAACCGATGACCATCGCATTACAAATGCGATGCTCTAACCTCTGAGCTAAGCGGGCTTACATAACAAAATTGTGTTGTGCATAGGAATCTTATAAACTGCTGGGATCTAAATTAGCTATTCATAATGAGTAATAGATATGAATCTAGAAAGAAAGGAGTGGAATATAATTCTACTATATTTATAAATATAAATAAATTATATTTAATATAACACTAGGGATAGGATAGAACAATTTTAATTGAAAATTCAATAATTTTTTTTTTTGAATTCAAAAACTAATATGAGAAATATATGAGAAATTATGAATTTTTGAATTTTCTAATTAGTTATATATTATAATGATTAGGTATAGTACTTCACTTTCACTTTATAGTAAAATACTTATTACTTTCACTTAAAACTTATAGTAAAATAATTATTATATAGCGAGCGGGTCGGCCCCAAGGAAAAGAAAAGATCGGGATAAAGATTAAAGATATAATCCATATCATAATATAAAGAGTCATTCCTCTAGTTTTATTCGAAAAGGTAGGGTATAAGACAAAAAAATCGACCGTTCGAGTATTCCAAATATTGCGTAAAAAATGAAACTGAAAGGAAAGCGGCATATATCTGCGGTATATATACAGCCGTATTGAATTGCAGATACATCAATGATAGAATCATTTCTGATTGGAACAGATGCGGACCCTCTGATAGAGGAATTAAAGAATATAGAAAATAACTCCTAAATAAATAGGAAGAGGCGGTTTATATATATTCTATATAGGAATCCATATAGAAAGAAAAGAATTCAAAGGCTCCGACCTAAATGAAAGAAAGAGGGGGATGACGTCCCAATGAGATCGAGATCCTAAATTCAAAAAGGGGATATGGCGAAATCGGTAGACGCTACGGACTTGATTGGATTGAGCCTTGGTATGGAAACCTACTGAGTGATAACTTTCAAATTCAGAGAAACCCTGGAATTAAAAATGGGCAATCCTGAGCCAAATCCTGTTTTCGGAAAAGGGATAGGTGCAGAGACTCGATGGAAGCTGTTCTAACGAATGAAGTTGGTCGAAGAAAATCTTTCTATTAAAACTCCAGAAAGGATGAACCTATATATGATATATAGGTATACGTACTGAAATAAAATAGAAAAGATTAATGAAATACGAATCCTTTATTTAACTTATACAAAAATTGAAAAATTTTTCTGAATCGATTCCATGTGGAAGTAAGGATCGAATATTCACTGATCAAATCAGCCACTTTAGAGTATAGTATGATATAGATTTTGTGAAGAACTAACTAATTGGACGAGAATAAAGATAGAGTCCCATTCTACATGTCAATACCGACAACAATGAAATTTATAGTAAGAGGAAAATCCGTCGACTTTAGCAATCGTGAGGGTTCAAGTCCCTCTATCCCCAATAAAAGACTAGTTTGACTTCCTAACTTAATTGTCCCTATCCTTTTTTTGTCAGTGGTTCCAAATTAGCTATGTTTCTCATTCACCCCAATCTTTCACAACACAAACAAAAAAATCGGCGAAGAAAGGTTTCTCTCTTATCTTATCACATCGTGATGTGATATATACGATATTACGTATAAATGAACATCTCTGAGCAGGAAATCCTTATTTGAAACATTCACAGTCCATGTCGTTACTTTTAATTAAACTTAACTAAAAAACGTATTATTTTTTTTGAAGATCCCAAAAATTCCAAGGCCAATTTAGTAATGCTTTTTTAGTCTATTTAATTGAATTGACATAGGCCAAGCCCTTTAGTAGTATAGGAATGATGCATCGGGAAGAGTCGGG